GTCCTTGTAGCTTAATATTAAAGCATAACACTGAAGATGTTAAGATGGTTATTTACTTTCCCAAGGACAAAAGACTTAGTCCTAACCTTACCGTTGATTGTTGCTAGATATATACATGCAAGTATCCGCGCCCCAGTGTAAATGCCCTCCCCCTACTACTAATCTAGGCAGAGGAGTGGGTATCAGGCACACCCAAAGTGGTTGCCCAAGACGCCTTGCTTAGCCACACCCCCACGGGTACTCAGCAGTAATTAACATTAAGCAATAAGTGAAAACTTGACTTAGTCATAGCAACCTAAGGGTTGGTAAATCTTGTGCCAGCCACCGCGGTCACACAAGAGACCCAAGTTAACCGTGACACGGCGTAAAGAGTGGTAGCATGTTATCACACCAACTAAGATCAAAATGCAACTGAGCTGTCATAAGTCCAAGCTGCACTTAAGACCATTCTGAAAACAATCTTAGCACCAACGATTAATAAAACCCACGAAAGCTAAGACACAAACTGGGATTAGATACCCCACTATGCTCAGCCCTAAATCTTGATACTTAACTCACCAAAGTATCCGCCCGAGAACTACGAGCACAAACGCTTAAAACTCTAAGGACTTGGCGGTGCCCCAAACCCACCTAGAGGAGCCTGTTCTATAATCGATAACCCACGATGCACCTGACCACTCTTTGCCAAAACAGCCTACATACCGCCGTCGCCAGCTTACCTCCCCTGAGAGTACAACAGTGAGCACAGTAGCCCTAACCACGCTAGCAAGACAGGTCAAGGTATAGCCCATAGAGTGGAAGAAATGGGCTACATTTTCTAAACTAGAAAACCTACGGAAAGGAGTGTGAAACCACCCCTAGAAGGCGGATTTAGCAGTAAAGTAGGATAATAAAGCCTACTTTAAACCGGCCCTGGGGCACGTACATACCGCCCGTCACCCTCTTCATAAGCTATCAGACCATATAATTAATGCACCATCCAGCCGAAGATGAGGTAAGTCGTAACAAGGTAAGTGTACCGGAAGGTGCACTTAGCATACCAAGGCGTAGCTATAATACAAAGCGTTCAGCTTACACCTGAAAGATATCCACCACCTGCCGGATCGCCTTGAGCCCGAATCTAGCCCAACCCCACACAACTAATTAACACCTAAAAATTTACTCAATCACTGAACTAAAGCATTATCTAAACTTAGTATAGGCGATAGAAAAGACACCTACTGGCGCAATAGAGAACCGTACCGTAAGGGAAAGATGAAATAGTAATGAAAGACCACAAGCAATAAATAGCAAAGATAAACCCTTGTACCTTTTGCATCATGATTTAGCAAGAACAACCAAGCAGAATGAGCTTAAGCTTGCCTTCCCGAAACCTAAGCGAGCTACTTACAGGCAGCTATTTTGAGCGAACCCGTCTCTGTTGCAAAAGAGTGGGATGACCTGTTAGTAGAGGTGAAAAGCCAACCGAGCTAGGTGATAGCTGGTTGCCCGTGAAATGAATCTAAGTTCTACCTTAGCTTATCTCCCCTGTCAGTGAACTTCCAACCGATCACCCTCTAACGTGGAAAGTTAAGAGCAATTTAAAGGAGGTACAGCTCCTTTAAAAAAGAATACAACCTCCCTTAGCGGATAAAATCCATTTTTTCCCCATGTAGGCCTTAAAGCAGCCATCAATAAAGAATGCGTCAAAGCTCGCTTCTCTAAAAATCTAAAAACATTATGACTCCCTTACCCCCAACGGGCTAACCTATTCCCATAGGAGAATTAATGCTAGAATAAGTAACTCGAAACTCACTTCTCTCAAGCGCAAGCTTACATTTTTCCAAATTATTAACAGACCAACTAATACTACAACCTCAACAAGCCTAAGTATTAACCTCTCTGTTACCCCAACACTTGGAGCGCCTAATTAAGAAAGATTAAAATCTGTAAAAGGAACTAGGCAAACCCAGGGCCCGACTGTTTACCAAAAACATAGCCTTCAGCTAACCAAGTATTGAAGGTGATGCCTGCCCAGTGACACACGTTCAACGGCCGCGGTATCCTAACCGTGCGAAGGTAGCGCAATCAATTGTCTCATAAATCGAGACTTGTATGAATGGCTAAACGAGGTCCTAACTGTCTCTTGCAGATAATCAGTGAAATTGATCTTCCTGTGCAAAAGCAGGAATAAACCCATAAGACGAGAAGACCCTGTGGAACTTTAAAATCAGAGGCCACCCCACAAGCAATACTAAGCCTACTAGGCCTACTACCTCTAAACGCTGGCCCATATTTTTCGGTTGGGGCGACCTTGGAGAAAAACAAATCCTCCAAAAATAAGACCATACCTCTTGACCAAGAGCTACACCTCCACGTGCTAATAGCAACCAGACCCAATACAATTGATTAATGAACCAAGCTACCCCAGGGATAACAGCGCAATCTCCTTCAAGAGCCCATATCGACAAGGAGGTTTACGGCCTCGATGTTGGATCAGGACATCCTAATGGTGCAGCCGCTATTAAGGGTTCGTTTGTTCAACGATTAATAGTCCTACGTGATCTGAGTTCAGACCGGAGCGATCCAGGTCGGTTTCTATCTATGATTAACTTCCCCTAGTACGAAAGGACCGGGAAAGTGAGGCCAATACCACAGGCACGCCTCCCCCCAAGTAATGAACCCAACTTAATTACTAAAAGGACACCCACCCTTCAACCCCAGATAAGGGTCAGCTAGTGTGGCAGAGTTCGGTAAATGCAAAAGGCTTAAGCCCTTTATCCAGAGGTTCAAATCCTCTCCCTAGCCCTAAAACCAATGACCTGACCCTCCGCTACAACCTGCCTTGCCATATCCCTATCCTATGCTATCCCAATCTTACTCGCAGTAGCCTTCCTAACTCTAGTTGAACGAAAAGTCCTAAGCTACATACAATCTCGCAAAGGCCCAAACATCGTAGGTCCCTTCGGACTTCTACAACCAGTAGCAGACGGAGTAAAACTATTTATTAAAGAACCTATCCGCCCCTCTACCTCCTCCCCCCTTCTCTTTATCATCACACCCATGCTAGCCCTCTTGCTGGCAATTACTATCTGAACTCCTCTCCCCCTACCCTTCCCCCTTGCTGACATAAACCTGGGTCTTCTTTTTCTACTGGCTATATCCAGCCTAGCAGTATACTCAATCCTATGATCTGGATGAGCTTCCAATTCAAAATACGCTCTAATCGGAGCATTACGAGCTGTAGCACAAACTATCTCCTACGAAGTAACACTAGCCATCATCCTTTTGTCCGTAATTCTACTAAGTGGTAATTACACCCTAAACACTTTAGCTACTACTCAAGAACCACTATACCTAATCTTCTCCTCCTGACCACTCGCAATAATATGATTCATCTCCACACTTGCAGAAACCAACCGTGCTCCATTTGACCTTACAGAGGGAGAATCCGAACTAGTTTCTGGCTTTAACGTAGAGTATGCTGCAGGACCATTTGCTCTATTCTTCCTAGCCGAGTATGCCAATATTATACTAATAAACACATTAACCACCATTCTCTTCTTAAACCCAAGCTTATTCAACCTACCCTCCGAACTATTTCCAATTATTCTTGCTACAAAAGTACTACTTCTCTCCTCCAGCTTCCTGTGAATTCGAGCTTCATACCCACGATTCCGCTATGATCAACTAATGCACTTACTATGAAAAAACTTCCTCCCACTAACGCTAGCACTGTGTCTTTGGCATACCAGCATGCCTATTTGCTATGCAGGCATTCCCCCCTTCCTAAGAGACAAGGAAATGTGCCCGAACATAAGGATCACTATGATAAAGTGAACATGGAGGTACACCAACCCTCCCATTTCCTAACATAAAACCTAGAAAAGCAGGAATCGAACCTGCACAAGAGAGATCAAAACTCCCTATACTCCCTTTATATTATTTCCTAGTAGAGTAAGCTAATAAAGCTATCGGGCCCATACCCCGAAAATGATGGTTCAACCCCCTCCCCTACTAATGAACCCCTATGCAAAACTATTATCAACAACAAGTTTACTGCTAGGAACTACTATCACAATCTCAAGCAACCATTGAATAATAGCCTGAACAGGACTAGAAATTAACACCCTTGCTATCATCCCTCTCATCTCAAAACCCCACCACCCACGTGCCATCGAAGCAACAATCAAGTATTTTCTAGTCCAAGCAGCTGCCTCAGCACTTGTTCTCTTCTCAAGCCTAATAAACGCATGATTCACAGGACAATGAGACATCACCCAACTAAATCACCCAACATCCTGCTTGCTACTAACAACTGCAATTGCCATAAAACTCGGACTAGTACCCTTCCACTTTTGATTCCCCGAAGTACTTCAAGGTTCATCCATAACCACAGCCTTACTCTTGTCTACAGTAATAAAACCCCCTCCAATCACCATTCTCTTCTTAACATCCCACTCCCTAAACCCAACCCTACTGACCACTATAGCTGTCGTCTCAGCTGCTCTAGGGGGATGAATAGGATTAAACCAAACACAACTGCGAAAAATCCTAGCCTTCTCATCCATCTCCCACCTTGGTTGAATGACCATTATTATAACCTACAACCCAAAGCTCACACTACTAACCTTCTATCTATACTCTCTAATTACTGCTGCTGTATTCCTCGCCTTAAACAAAACCAAAGCCCTAAAACTATCCACAATAATAACTTCCTGAACAAAAATCCCCACTTTAAATGCTACCTTCATGCTAACCCTATTATCTCTAGCAGGACTTCCCCCGCTATCAGGCTTCCTACCTAAATGACTTATTATTCAAGAACTTACTAAACAAGAACTAACAACAGCAGCCACGATTATCACCATACTCTCCCTACTAAGCTTATTTTTCTATCTCCGCCTCGCATACTACTCTACAGTAACACTCCCACCAAACTCAACAAACCACATGAAACAATGGCACACTAACAAACCCACAAACACCACAATCGCCATTCTAACCTCCCTATCAATCCTACTACTACCAATATCCCCTATAATCCTGACCATCATCTAGAAACTTAGGATAACCATTAAACCGAGGGCCTTCAAAGCCTTAAGCAAGAGTTAACCCTCTTAGTTTCTGCTAAGACCCGCAAGATATTAACTTGCATCTCCTGAATGCAACCCAGACGCTTTAACTAAGCTAGGGCCTCACCAACAAGTTCTAGACAGGCGGGCCTCGATCCCACAAAATTCTAGTTAACAGCTAGATGCCCAAACCTAACAGGCTTCCGTCTAAAAAACAGACCCTGGCACACTTTTAATGTACATCAATGAGCTTGCAACTCAACATGAACTTCACCACAGGGCCGGCAAGAAGAGGAATCAAACCTCTGTAAAAAGGACTACAGCCTAACGCCTATAACACTCAGCCATCTTACCTCCTACCTTACCTGTGACCTTCATTACCCGATGACTATTCTCAACTAACCATAAAGATATTGGCACCCTGTATCTAATCTTCGGAGCATGAGCTGGTATAATTGGAACCGCCCTAAGCCTACTTATCCGAGCTGAACTTGGTCAACCAGGAACACTCCTAGGGGACGACCAAATCTATAATGTAATCGTCACCGCTCATGCTTTCGTAATAATCTTCTTCATAGTAATGCCTATCATAATCGGGGGATTCGGGAACTGATTAGTCCCTCTTATAATTGGTGCCCCCGACATAGCATTCCCCCGCATGAACAACATAAGCTTCTGACTCTTACCACCATCATTCATACTCCTGCTAGCCTCATCCACAGTTGAAGCAGGAGCAGGTACAGGTTGAACCGTCTACCCACCATTAGCCGGTAACCTGGCCCACGCCGGAGCCTCAGTTGACCTAGCTATCTTTTCACTTCACTTAGCAGGTGTATCCTCTATCCTAGGGGCAATTAATTTCATTACAACCGCTATTAACATAAAACCCCCATCCCTATCACAATATCAAACTCCCCTATTCGTATGATCCGTCTTAATCACTGCCGTCTTACTCCTACTCTCACTTCCAGTCCTTGCCGCAGGTATTACAATATTACTAACTGACCGAAACCTAAACACCACATTCTTTGATCCTGCTGGAGGTGGAGACCCAGTCCTCTATCAACACCTCTTCTGATTCTTCGGACATCCAGAAGTCTATATCCTAATCCTTCCTGGATTCGGTATTATCTCACACGTAGTAACATACTACGCTGGCAAAAAGGAACCATTTGGCTACATAGGCATAGTATGAGCCATATTATCCATCGGATTCTTAGGCTTCATCGTATGAGCTCATCACATATTCACCGTAGGAATAGACGTAGATACTCGAGCATACTTCACATCTGCCACTATAATCATCGCCATCCCAACTGGCATTAAAGTCTTCAGCTGATTGGCTACATTACATGGAGGGACCATCAAATGAGACCCCCCAATACTCTGAGCTCTAGGTTTCATCTTCCTATTCACTATCGGAGGACTAACAGGAATCGTCCTAGCAAACTCCTCACTAGACATTGCCCTACACGACACATACTATGTAGTCGCCCACTTCCACTATGTCCTATCTATAGGAGCAGTCTTCGCTATCCTAGCAGGCTTCACCCACTGATTCCCGCTATTCACAGGATACACCCTACACCCCACATGAGCTAAAGCCCACTTCGGAGTAATATTTACAGGCGTAAATCTGACCTTCTTCCCTCAACACTTCCTAGGACTAGCCGGTATACCACGACGATACTCCGACTACCCAGACGCTTACACCCTATGAAACACCATATCCTCCATCGGCTCACTCATCTCAATAACAGCAGTAATCATACTAATATTCATAATCCGAGAAGCCTTCGCCTCAAAACGAAACGTCTTACAACCAGAACTAACCGCCGCTAACGTCGAATGAATCCACGGCTGCCCTCCACCATACCACACCTTTGAAGAACCAGCTTTTGTCCAAGTACAAGAAAGGAAGGAATCGAACCCTCATATGCTGGTTTCAAGCCAACCGCATCAAACCACTCATGCTTCTTTCTTATGGGACGCTAGTAAACTCATTACATAGCCTTGTCAAGGCTAAATCATGGGTGAAAACCCCATACATTCCACATGGCTAACCACTCCCAACTCGGATTCCAAGACGCCTCATCCCCTATCATAGAAGAACTCGTAGAATTCCATGATCATGCCCTAATAGTAGCACTAGCCATCTGCAGTCTAGTCCTATATCTCCTTGCACTAATACTGATAGAAAAATTATCCTCAAACACCGTTGATGCGCAAGAAGTAGAACTAGTCTGAACCATCCTACCAGCAATTGTCCTCATCCTACTCGCCCTACCTTCCCTACAAATCCTGTATATAATAGATGAGATTGATGAACCCGACCTGACACTAAAAGCAATCGGACATCAATGATACTGAACCTACGAGTACACAGACTTCAAAGACCTAGCATTCGACTCATACATAATCCCAACAACAGAACTCCCCCAAGGGCACTTCCGACTTCTAGAAGTTGACCACCGAGTTGTTGTCCCCATAGAATCTCCCATCCGCATTATCATCACAGCTAGCGACGTCCTCCACTCATGAGCAATCCCCACTTTAGGAGTAAAAACAGACGCAATCCCAGGCCGACTAAACCAAACCTCCTTCATCACAACCCGACCAGGAATCTTCTATGGCCAATGCTCAGAGATCTGTGGTGCCAATCACAGCTACATACCAATCGTAGTAGAATCCACCCCTCTTTCTCACTTTGAGAACTGATCATCTCTACTATCATCCTAATCATTAAGAAGCTATGTAACAGCACTAGCCTTTTAAGCTAGAGAAAGAGGACTCAACAATCCTCCTTAATGGCATGCCTCAACTCAACCCTAACCCATGATTCCTTATCTTACTTATATCATGAACAACCTATTCACTAATCATCCAACCTAAATTACTAGCATTCACAACCACTAACCCACCCTCCACTAAACTCAAAATAACTTCTAAAACTACCCCCTGAACCTGACCATGAACCTAAGCTTCTTTGACCAATTCACAAGCCCATGCCTCCTAGGAATTCCACTGATCCTACTCGCAATACTATTCCCTACCCTACTACTCCCAACACCCAACAACCGATGAATCACAAACCGCCTTTCAACTTTACAACTATGATTTCTCCACTTAATCACAAAACAACTAATAATACCACTAAATAAGACAGGTCACAAATGAGCCTTAATCCTTACATCACTAATAATATTACTCCTCACAATCAACCTTCTTGGACTACTACCATACACCTTTACCCCAACTACACAACTATCAATAAACATAGCACTAGCCTTCCCACTCTGACTTGCAACCTTACTCACAGGCCTACGAAACCAACCCTCAATATCCTTAGGGCACCTACTCCCCGAAGGAACTCCCACACTACTTATCCCCGCTCTAATCATAATCGAAACAACCAGCTTACTCATCCGCCCGCTAGCCCTAGGCGTTCGCCTAACAGCAAACCTTACAGCAGGCCATCTACTTATCCAACTCATCTCCACAGCTACTACTGCTCTTCTTCCAATCATACCTACAGTCTCCATCCTGACCACAGGAATCTTACTCCTATTAACTATTCTAGAAGTAGCTGTAGCCATAATCCAAGCCTACGTCTTCGTCCTTCTACTAAGCCTATACTTACAAGAAAATATCTAATGGCCCACCAAGCACACTCCTACCATATAGTAGATCCAAGCCCATGGCCCATCTTCGGGGCAGCCGCTGCATTACTAACAACCTCCGGACTAGCCATATGATTCCACCACAACTCCCTGCAACTCCTAAGCCTTGGCCTACTCTCCATAATACTTGTCATACTACAATGATGACGAGACAATGTACGAGAAAGCACACTCCAAGGTCACCACACACCCGCAGTCCAAAAAGGCCTACGATACGGAATAATCCTTTTCATCACATCCGAGGCATTTTTCTTCCTAGGCTTCTTCTGAGCATTCTTCCACTCCAGCTTAGTACCCACCCCAGAACTAGGCGGACAATGACCCCCCACAGGCATCAAACCTCTCAATCCCCTTGAAGTTCCCTTACTAAACACAGCCATCCTCCTGGCCTCAGGAGTCACCGTCACATGAGCACATCATAGCATCACAGAAGGCAACCGAAAGCAAGCAACCCACGCACTAACACTCACAATCCTACTCGGTTTCTACTTCACAGCACTCCAAGCGATAGAGTACTACGAAGCACCATTTTCAATCGCCGATGGAGTCTACGGCTCAACCTTCTTCGTCGCAACTGGATTCCACGGACTTCACGTAATCATCGGATCTTCCTTCCTATCAGTCTGCCTCCTACGACTAATCAAATTCCACTTTACATCCAACCACCACTTCGGATTCGAAGCCGCAGCCTGATATTGGCACTTCGTAGACATCATCTGATTATTCCTCTATATAACAATCTACTGATGAGGATCTTGCTCTTCTAGTATACTAATTACAATTGACTTCCAATCTCTAGAATCCGGTAAAATCCCGGAGAAGAGCAATTAATATAATCACATTCATACTAACCCTATCCCTCGCACTACGCATAATTCTAATTACACTAAACTTCTGACTAGCCCAAACCAACCCAGACTCAGAAAAACTATCCCCCTACGAATGTGGTTTCGACCCCCTCGGTTCTGCCCGACCTCCATTCTCCATCCGCTTCTTCCTCAGTAGCAATCCTATTCCTACTATTCGACCTAGAAATCGCACTCCTACTACCCCTCCCATGAGCCATTCAACTCCAATCCCCCATCACAACACTAATCTGAGCCTCTACTATCATCCTCTTACTCACCCTAGGACTTATTTATGAATGAACACAAGGAGGCCTAGAATGAGCAGAATAGACAGAAAGTTAGTCTAACCAAGACAGTTGATTTCGACTCAACAAGTCATAGTCAAACCCTATGACTTTCTCCATGTCACTCTCACACTTAAGCTTCTACTCAGCCTTCGCCCTAAGCAGCCTAGGACTAGCATTCCATCGTACACACTTAATCTCCGCCCTTCTATGTTTAGAGAGTATAATACTATCAATATATATCGCCCTATCAATCTGACCAATCGAGAATCAAGCAACATCCCCTGCCCTAATACCCATACTAATACTCACATTCTCAGCCTGCGAAGCTGGTACAAGCCTAGCAATATTAGTAGCCTCCACCCGAACCCACGGATCCGATCACCTACATAACCTAAACCTCCTACAATGCTAAAAATCATCCTTCCAACAACCATACTCCTTCCCACAGCCCTCCTATCTCCACAGAAGTTCCTATGAACTAACACCACTACCTACAGCCTACTAATCGCTACCCTCAGTCTGCAATGACTACACCCCACATACTACCCACTCAAAAACATAACTCAATGAACAGGCATTGACCAAATCTCATCTCCATTACTAACCTTATCCTGCTGATTACTACCCCTCATAATTCTAGCAAGCCAAAACCATCTCCAACAAGAACCCCCAACACGAAAACGAACCTTCATCGCAACATTAGTAACCATCCAACCATTCATTATCCTAGCATTCTCAACCACTGAACTTATACTATTCTATATTTCATTCGAAGCCACCCTAATCCCTACCCTCATTCTAATCACTCGATGAGGAAACCAACCAGAACGCCTAAGCGCAGGTACCTACCTATTATTCTACACCCTAATTAGCTCACTACCGCTACTAATCACAATCCTATACTTACATGCCCAAACTGGCACCCTCCACCTAACAATATTAAAACTTGACCACCCAATCTTAACACCCTCCTGAACCAATTTACTATCAGGCTTAGCCTTACTAATAGCATTCATAGTAAAAGCTCCCCTATACGGACTTCATCTATGACTACCCAAAGCCCATGTAGAAGCCCCAATTGCAGGATCCATACTACTTGCCGCCCTACTCCTAAAACTAGGAGGTTATGGCATCATACGAGTCACCCTCCTAACAGGCCCCCTCTCAAACCACCTACACTACCCATTCACCGCCCTAGCCCTATGAGGTGCACTAATAACTAGCTCAATTTGCCTCCGCCAAACTGACCTAAAATCCCTTATTGCCTATTCATCAGTAAGCCACATAGGACTAGTTATCGCCGCAAGCATAATTCAAACCCACTGATCATTCTCAGGAGCAATAATCCTAATAATCTCCCACGGTCTAACCTCCTCAATACTATTCTGCCTTGCTAACACAAACTACGAACGTACACACAGCCGAATCCTTCTACTCACTCGCGGCCTCCAACCCCTATTACCACTTATAGCCACCTGATGACTCTTAGCCAACCTCACAAACATAGCTCTACCACCCACTACAAATCTAATAGCCGAACTAACCATCATAATCGCACTATTCAACTGATCCACACCCACAATCATTCTAACCGGAATTGCAACTCTTTTAACTGCCTCATACACACTATTCACACTACTAATAACCCAACGAGGAACCTTACCAAATCATATTACATCTATCCAAAACTCAAGCACACGAGAACATCTCCTAATAACCCTTCATACCATCCCGATATTACTTCTAATCCTTAAACCAGAAATCATCTCTGGATTCCCCTCATGCAAGTATAGTTTCAACCCAAACATTAGACCGTGACTCTAAAAATAGAAGTTAAACCCTTCTTACCTGCCGAGGGGAGGTTTAACCAACAAGAACTGCTAATTCTTGTATCTGAGCCTAAAACCTCAGCCCCCTTACTTTTAAAGGATAACAGTAATCCATTGGTCTTAGGAACCACCCATCTTGGTGCAAATCCAAGTAAAAGTAATGGACATAACACTACTACTCAGTACCTCCATACTACTTACACTAACGGTTATCCTTACTCCCACACTACTACCTCTACTATCAAAAAACTTCAAAAACTCACCAACCACCATCACACGCTCAATCAAAACCGCCTTTCTAATTAGCCTAGTACCAATAACACTCTTCCTACACTCAGGCACGGAAAGCATCACCTCTAGCTGAGAATGAAAATTCATCACAAACTTTAAAATCCCCCTCAGCCTCAAAATTGACCAATACTCCATACTATTCTTCCCCATCGCACTATTCGTAACATGATCCATTCTTCAATTCACAGCATGATACATAAGCTCAGAACCATACCTAATAAAATTCTACTCCCACCTTCTAATATTCTTAATCGCCATACTAACCCTAACCATTGCTAACAATATATTTCTATTATTCATCGGCTGAGAAGGAGTAGGAATCATATCATTTCTCCTAATCGGCTGATGACAAGGCCGAGCAGATGCTAACACAGCTGCACTCCAAGCCGTACTTTATAACCGAATCGGAGACATTGGCCTCATCCTAAGCATAGCTTGACTTGCCTCTACCATAAATACCTGAGAAATCCAACAAGCCTTCACCAACACCCAAACCCCAACCTTACCCCTCCTAGGCCTCATTCTCGCTGCTACCGGAAAATCAGCCCAATTCGGACTACATCCATGACTCCCAGCAGCTATGGAAGGTCCAACCCCAGTCTCCGCCCTACTTCACTCAAGCACTATAGTAATCGCCGGGATCTTTTTACTCATCCGCACCCACCCAATACTCTCTAATAACCAAACCGCCCTCACCCTATGCCTATGTCTAGGAGCTTTATCCACACTCTTCGCCGCCACATGTGCTCTCACACAAAACGACATCAAAAAAATCATTGCCTTCTCCACATCCAGCCAGCTAGGTCTAATAATAGTCACGATCGGACTAAACCTTCCACAACTGGCTTTCTTTCACATTTCCACTCATGCCTTCTTCAAAGCCATACTATTCCTATGCTCAGGCTCAATTATCCACAGCCTAAATGGAGAACAAGACATCCGAAAAATAGGAGGCCTACAAAAAATACTCCCAACAACCACCTCCTGCCTGACCATTGGTAACCTAGCTCTAATAGGAACCCCATTCCTAGCTGGATTCTACTCAAAAGACCTCATCATTGAAAACCTAAACACCTCCTACCTAAACACCTGAGCACTCCTCCTAACCCTCCTAGCCACTTCATTTACCGCCACCTACAGCCTACGCATAACCCTCCTAGTACAAACAGGATTTACCCGTATACTCCCAACCCCCTCAATAAACGAAAACAACCCAACAGTTATTAACCCAATTACTCGCCTTGCTCTAGGTAGCATCACAGCAGGCCTTCTCATCACATCTTACATCACACCCACAAAAACCCCTCCAATAACCATACCCACAACCACAAAAATCGCAGCAATCATCCTCACAATCCTAGGCATTATTCTAGCCCTAGAACTCTCAAACATAACGCACACCCTAACCCAACCAAAACAAACCCCCCTCTTAAACTTCTCAACCACATTAGGTTACTTCAATCCCCTAACTCATCGACTCAACTCCACAAGCCTATTAAGCAGCGGACAAAACATTGCCTCTCACCTAATCGACATGTCTTGATACAAAAAAATAGGCCCTAAAGGACTTGCTGACCTCCAACTCACAGCGACTAAAACCTCAACTCCCCTACACACCGGACTAATCAAAACCTACCTAGGATCCTTTGCACTATCCATTCCTATCATCCTATCAACCTACAGACCCAAAATTAATGGCCCCCAACCTCCGAAAATCCCACCCCTTGCTAAAAATAATCAACAACTCCCTCATTGACCTACCCACCCCTTCAAACATCTCCGCTTGATGAAACTTTGGGTCACTCCTAGGCATCTGCCTAGTAACCCAAATTGTAACAGGCCTACTCCTAGCTACACACTACACTGCAGATACCACACTAGCCTTCTCATCTGTTGCCCACATATGCCGAAACGTACAGTACGGCTGACTAATCCGCAATCTACATGCAGACGGTGCATCCTTCTTCTTCATCTGCATCTACCTCCACATCGGCCGTGGACTTTACTACGGATCATATCTCTACAAGGAAACCTGAAACACAGGAATTATCCTCCTACTCACCCTAATAGCAACTGCTTTCGTAGGATACGTCCTACCATGAGGACAAATATCCTTCTGAGGAGCTACAGTCATCACTAACCTATTCTCAGCTATCCCCTACATCGGCCAAACCCTAGTAGAATGAGCCTGAGGCGGATTCTCAGTAGACAACCCAACACTCACACGATTCTTCGCCCTCCACTTCCTCCTTCCATTCATAATTGCAGGCCTCACTACAATTCACCTCACCTTCCTACACGAATCAGGATCAAACAACCCCCTAGGCATCACATCAAACTGCGATAAAATCCCATTCCACCCCTACTTCTCCATAAAAGATATCCTTGGCTTCATACTCATGCTTCTACCACTTACAACCCTAGCCCTATTCTCCCCCAACTTACTAGGAGACCCAGAAAACTTTACCCCAGCAAACCCCTTAGTAACACCTCCCCACATCAAACCAGAATGATACTTCCTATTTGCTTACGCCATCCTCCGATCTATCCCTAACAAGCTAGGAGGTGTACTAGCCCTCGCCGCATCAGTATTAATCCTATTCCTAATTCCTTTCCTCCACAAATCAAAACAACGCACCCTAGCCTTCCGCCCACTCTCACAACTCCTATTCTGAACTCTTGTCGCCAACCTCTTTATCCTAACATGAGTAGGCAGCCAACCAGTAGAACATCCCTTCATCATCATCGGTCAACTAGCCTCTATCACCTACTTCACAATCCTCCTAATCCTATTCCCCATCACTGGAGCCCTAGAAAATAAAATACTGAACTACTAAACACTCTAATAGTTTATCAAAAACATTGGTCTTGTAAACCAAAGAATGAAGACTACCCCTCTTCTTAGAGTTCAACCAACTACTCAGAAAGAGAGAACTCAAATCTCTACCACCAACTCCCAAAGCTGGTATTCTCACATTAAACTACTTTCTGAACCCACACCCAACCTAACTGCTCGAATAGCCCCACGAGACAACCCCCGCACCAACTCTAACACAACAAACAAAGTCAACAATAACCCTCAACCTCCCACTAAGAACATCCCCACCCCATACGAATAAAACATAGCCACCCCACCAAAATCTAACCGAACAGAAAACACACCCCCACCATCAACGGTAACCACACTAGACTTTCAACACTCCACAAACCCACCCACAACCACCATAATAACAACCACTAAAACAAACCCAGCACCATACCCAACAACACGCCAATCTCCCCAAGCCTCTGGAAAAGGATCCGCCGCCAGGGACACAGAGTACACAAAAACCACCAACATTCCACCCAAATAAACCAAGAATAGCACTAATGAAATAAAAGAAACTCCCAAACTTAGCAGCCATCCACACCCTATAACAGACGCTAAAACCAAACCAACAACCCCATAATAAGGCGACGGATTCGAAGCAACTGCTAACCCACCCAAAACAAAACATAGCCCTAATAAAACTACAAAATAAGTCATAGCAATTCCTGCTTGGCTTTTCTCCAAGACCTGTGGCTTGAAAAACCACCGCTGACTGATATTCAACTACAGGAACCTGCTACCCCCCCTTACCCCCCCATACATTCAAACTAGTTAGGTAGGGTCGTTATGTATGGGTACAGTTTCTATGTATAGGTGTACATTGGTTTACAGGCCCCTATATAAGTACAATGCTGGGAGTACATTAGGACGCACGTATAACCTATCGAGCATCACGGAAAAGCTATGCACGAAGTCCATTGGATGCCTGATATAATTTCTTTCCTTGACCGTTCTAAGCTTTCAGGGGATTAATCTGTACTTAACTTAGGAATGATTCCATAACCTGTACTAAAACCATAGTAACAGTGGATTGTATATGAGTAGTGGATTGAGTGTACGGCTGTGCTTGAACACAGTGATTGAATGGTAGCAGGCCATGCTAGCTCAATAATCTCTTGAAGTACCGGTATCTGAAGTACCAGGTGATTTATTAATCGTTCCTCTCACGTGAAACCAGCAACCCGTTGCATAAAATGCTCTACACGACTAGCTTCAGGATCATCCTTTCCCCCTACACCCTAGCCCAACTTGCGCTTTTGCGCCTCTGGTTCCTCGGTCAGGGCCATGGCTCGGTTTACTTAGCACTCGGTCCTCTTCACAGAGTTATTTGGTTGATGCTTGTCTGCTTCTCACCCGTGATCGCGACATCTAGATTGCCTGGGGCCCCTCTAGTATTTTTTCTCTTCTGGGTAACTTCAGTGTGCCCCCCGGTGGATCGCGGCGCAGCCATCGAAGACTGTGGACCCACAGACGCGTCATCGGTCTCTTATTAGCTTTCAGGAATGACTGGATGAGACGGTTGGAGTATTTGTGGAATCATCTTTACCCTGTGCACTTTGTTTTCCATTTGGTTGTTGGCGTGTCCACTATCCCCAAACATGGTGCTATTTGATGAATGCTTGTTGGACATAATTCTACTTACTTTCTTCTTATTTACACTTCCTCTAATTTCCTTTCATTTGATTAACAACACTAGGCAAATTTCAACTAAAAATTTAACAAGCCTTGTTGAAAATTTTTCACAAATCTTATTCTTATATTTTACATTACTTTACACCACTGGAGTTACATTAAAAAACATGCCTTAAACAGCAAACTTTTTTTGGCGTGTTATTATATATTTACACATAATTATTACCTTCCACACCACTGGAGTTACATTAAAAAAAATAAGCATTTTTATGCTTAACATGATCAAATTTTATGTTTCAACATCAATAAAACATCCCTTCATCATCATCGGTCAACCAGCCTCTATCACCTACTTCACAATCCTCCTAATCCTATTCCCCATCACTGGAGCCCTAGAAAATAAAATACTGAACTACTAAACACTCTAATAGTTTATCAAAAACATTGGTCTTGTAAACCAAAGAATGAAGACTACCCCTCTTCTTAGAGTTCAACCAACTACTCAGAAAGAGAGAACTCAAATCTCTACCACCAACTCCCAAAGCTGGTATTCTCACATTAAACTACTTTCTGAACCCACACCCAACCTAACTGCTCGAATAGCCCCACGAGACAACCCCCGCACCAACTCTAACACAACAAACAAAGTCAACAATAACCCTCAACCTCCCACTAAGAACATCCCCACCCCATACGAATAAAACATAGCCACCCCACCAAAATCTAACCGAACAGAAAACACACCCCCACCGTCAACGGTAACCACACTAGACTTTCAACACTCCACAAACCCACCCACAACCACCATAATAACAACCACTAAAACAAACCCAGCACCATACCCAACAACACGCCAATCTCCCCAAGCCTCTGGGAAAGGATCCGCCGCCAGGGACACAGAGTACACAAAAACCACCAACATTCCACCCAAATAAACCAAGAATAGCACTAATGAAATAAAAGAAACTCCCAAACTTAGCAGCCATCCACACCCTATAACAGACGCTAAAACCAAACCAACAACCCCATAATAAGGCGACGGATTCGAAGCAACTGCTAACCCACCCAAAACAAAACATAGCCCTAATAAAACTACAAAATAAGTCATAGCAATTCCTGCTTGGCTTTTCTCCAAGACCTGTGGCTTGAAAAACCACCGCTGACTGATATTCAACTACAGGAACCTGCTACCCCCCCTTACCCCCCCATACATTTAAACTAGATAAGTCGCTATGTATGAGCATGCATTAACTTATATGCCCCTAGTAGGCTAATGTTAAATTATACATTATAGTGCATGTACTAATTCCATTTTATGTCTTTCGTACAAGCTCTTAATCGTCCATTCTTCTATTTTAGGGGATTAATCTGTACTTAACTTAGGAATGATTCCATAACCTGTACTAAAACCATAGTAACAGTGGATTGTATATGAGTAGTGGATCGAGTGTACGGCTGTGCTTGAACACAGTGATTGAATGGTAGCAGGCCATGCTAGCTCAATAATCTCTTGAAGTACCGGTATCTGAAGTACCAGGTGATTTATTAATCGTTCCTCTCACGTGAAACCAGCAACCCGTTGCATAAAATGCTCTACACGACTAGCTTCAGGATCATTCTTTCCCCCTACACCCTAGCCCGACTTGCGCTTTTGCGCCTCTGGTTCCTCGGTCAGGGCCATGGCTCGGTTTACTTAGCACTCGGTCCTCTTCACAGAGTCATTTGGTTGATGCTTGTCTGCTTCTCACCCGTGATCGCGACATCTAGATTGCCTGGGGCGCCTCTAGTATTTTTTCTCTTCTGGGTAACTTCAGTGTGCCCCCCGGTGGATCGCGGCGCAGCCATCGAAGACTGTGGACCCACAGACGCGTCATCGGTCTCTTGTTAGCTTTCAGGAATGACTGGATGAGACGGTTGGAGTATTTGTGGAATCATCTTTACCCTGTGCACTTTGTTTTCCATTTGGTTGTTGGCGTGTCCACTATCCCCAAACATGGTGCTATTTGATGAATGCTTGTTGGACATAATTCTACTTACTTTCTTCTTATTTACACTTCCTCTAATTTCCTTTCATTTGATTAGCAACACTAGGCAAATTTCAACTAAAAATTTAACAAGCCTTGTTAAAAATTTTTCACAAATCTTATTCTTATATTTTACATTACTTTACACCACTGGGGTTACATTAAAAAACATGCCTTAAACAGCAAACTTTTTTTAGCGTGTTATTATATATTTACACATAATTATTACCTTCCACACCACTGGAGCTACATCAAAAAAATAAGCATTTTTATGCTTAACATGATCAAATTTTATGTTCCCTCTATACTAACCAGCACTAAAATTTCAACCAAACAACAACGAACAACGAACGACGAACAACGAACGAACAACAACGAACAACGGACGAACAACAACGAACAACGAACAAACAACAACGAACAACAAACAACGAACAACGAACGAACAACAACGAACAACGAACAAACAACAACGAACAACAAACAACGAACAACAACAAACAACGAACAACAAACAACAACAAACAACGAACAACGAACAACGAACAAACAACAACGAACAACGAACCCACC